CATGCGGTACTTTCTCAAATTTTACTCGTGTGATACATGTTCCTTCTATTTCTCCAAGCAAAGCTCTTCGCATCGCAATGCCTATTGTGTCGGCTTGACCTTTCATAAGTGGAGACAGAATAAAACGTCCATAATAAAGACGTTTACTGTCTGTTCTTGATTCAACACATTTCCACTGTAGTGTCCGAGTAGATACTGTTATTTTCTCTCGAACCATAGTAATATTATTTCATTAGATCATTGAATCATTTATTTCTCTTGTTTCTGTTGAAAGTTCTTCAATGTACATTTCTACACACGTCGTTTTTTCGGGGGTCTACAGCCATTATGTGGCATCGGGGTTACATCCCGCACAAAAGTTAATAATATACCACTTCTACGAATAGCTCGGAGAGCTGCGTCTCTTCCGAGACCGGGACCTTTTATCATGACCTCCGCTCGTTGCATACCTTGATCCACTACTGTACGAATAGCATTGCCTGCTGCGGTTTGAGCAGCAAATGGTGTCCCTCTTCGCGTACCCTTGAATCCACAAGTACCGGCAGAGGACCAAGAAACCACCCTACCCCGTACATCTGTAACGGTGACAATGGTATTATTGAAACTTGCTTGAACATGAATAACTCCCTTTGGTATTCTACGTGCACTTTTACGTGACCCAATACGTCCATTCCTACGCGAACCAATTCTTGGTATAGCTTTTGCCATATTTTATCATCTCGTAAATATGAGTCAGAGATATATGGATATATCCATTTCATGTTAAAACGAATTCCTTATTTATGTATCGTTTCGTTTAGCGAGTGTGATTATCCCTGCCTTTGTTTATGTCTCGGATTGGAACAAATTACTATAATTCGCCCTCGCCTGCGGATTAGTCGACATTTTTCACAAATTTTACGAACAGAAGCTCTTATTTTCATATTTGTCATTCCTTATCTTAAATTGTAATCTACTTCTTGGAAGAAAATAAGTTTCTTGAGATTTTTTGCATCTCGAATCGTATTCTCACGAAGGGGGTGTTCAAACCACTTAATCCTTCGAATCCTTGTTGCGGAGTCGATAAATTATACGTCCTCTGGTTGAATCATAACGACTTACCTCAACCTTGACTCTATCTCCTGGTAGTATCCGTATAAAACTACGTCGGATCTTTCCTGAAACATAACCTAGAATCAGATCTTCATTATCTAAACGAACCCGGAACATACCATTGGGAAGCGATTCGGTAATTAAACCCTCATGAATCCATTTTTGTTCTTTCATTCCAGGTAAAGCCCCCCTGAAGTATCAACTAATGAAGGAGGAACAATATTAGACAACTCGTCCCTTTTCTTTTTTGTTTTACAATTAAAAATAGTAAGTTTTGGATCCAATTTGTATATTAAAAAGATTACCATATATAACACAAAATTTCTCCGCCGATTCCTTGTAACCGAGCCTCTCGGTCTGTCATTATACCTCGAGAAGTAGAAATAATTACAATCCCCATCCCGCCTAAAATTCGAGGAATTTGTTGATAATTCGAATAGATTCGTAGACCAGGTCGACTGATCCGCTTTAAATTTAAAAGATTTCTATAGGGCCTTTTCTGATTCCTTCTATGTCGCAGCGTTAAAACCAAAAAATCTTTGTTGGTTTCTCGATGTTTTCTCACGTTTTCGATAAAACCCTCTCTTAAAAGTATTTTGACAATATTTTCGGTAATATTAGTAGCTGTTATTCGAACCACCCTTTTTTTATCCATATCAGCATTTCGTATAGAGGTTATTACCTCAGCAATAGTGTCCCTACCCATGATGAACTAAAATTGTTGGTGACTCAAAATTTGATATAATCAACATGTTTTTTTTTTTTATTTTTTTTACTTATTTCTTTTTTATTTGTATTTGTTTATGAATTAGAATAATTCTAAGGTATATGCGTGAGATACAATCAATTTATTAATCTATTTCTTTCAACTATCCCACTATAAACTATAAAATATCACGATCCCGCTTTATAATACCTCGGGAGCTAATGAAACTATTTTAGTAAAATTTAATTGTCTTAATTCCCGGGCGATCGCACCAAAAATTCGAGTTCCTTTCGGATTTCCTTCTTGATCAATAACAACTGCAGCATTGTCATCATATCGGATTATCATACCGTTGTCACGTTTGAGTTCTTTACAGGTACGCACAATTACAGCTCTGACCACTTCTGATTTTTCTAGGGGCATATTTGGTACTGCTTCTTTGATCACAGCAACAATAACGTCACCAATATGAGCATATCGACGATTGCTAGCTCCTATGATTCGAATACACATCAATTCTCGAGCCCCGCTGTTATCTGCTACGTTTAAATGGGTCTGAGGTTGAATCATATCATTTTGTAATCTCTTCTTTTAATGCAAAGGACAAAGAAAAAAAAAAAAGAAATATTATTTGTCTAAAAATAAACTAAAAAAAAAAAAAGAAATAAGCAATTTTTTCACACCCAAGACTCATTTCTGTTA